TATGAATTAAATTATAAGAAATTGTTGAAGTCAAAAATGAACATTTGTGATGAATGCGGATATCATTTGAAAATGAGTAGTTCAGAGAGAATCGAACTATCGATTGATCCAGGTACTTGGGATCCTATGGATGAAGACATGGTCTCAACGGATCCCATTGAATTTCATTCGGAGGAGGAACCCTATAAAGATCGTATTAATTCTTATCAAAAAGAGACAGGGTTAACCGAAGCCATTCAAACAGGTATAGGTCAACTAAATGGCATTCCTGTAGCAATAGGGGTTATGGATTTTCAGTTTATGGGAGGTAGTATGGGGTCCGTAGTAGGAGAGAAAATCACTCGTTTGATTGAGTATGCTACTAATAAAAATCTACCCCTTATTATAGTGTGTGCTTCCGGCGGGGCACGCATGCAAGAAGGAAGTTTGAGCTTGATGCAAATGGCTAAAATTTCGTCGGTTTTATTTGATTATCAATCAAATAAAAGGCTATTCTATGTATCAATTCTTACATCCCCTACTACTGGGGGGGTGACAGCTAGTTTTGGTATGTTGGGAGATATCATTATTTCCGAACCCAATGCCTACATTGCATTTGCGGGTAAAAGAGTAATTGAAGAAACATTGAATACGACAGTACCTGAAGGTTCACAAGAAGCTGAATATTTATTCGATAAGGGTTTATTTGATCCAATTGTACCACGTAATCCTTTAAAAGGCGTTCTAAGTGAGTTATTTCAGTTGCACGCTTTCTTGCCTTTAAATCAAAATTCGATTGAGCAGTAAGGTCAATTATTTATTTGTGGCAAAAAAAGTAGTTAGTTATCGTAATCAATCAAAGTCCAAATGATAAAGAATCAATCATAATAGAATAATGGGGATGGGGTTTTCGCGGTTGCCATACTAATTCTATAACTATATAGAATATAAAGAATCAAAAGTTGCAGATCAATTTTTTTATTTGATTTCATATCCTGATTACTAATCAGAGAACCTATATTCTATCAACATTCTTACTTCTGTAAATTGAAAATATGGCAAAGAAAACGAATTTTATCTTCCTTTCTTACATCTGGAAAATTCGAAAAAAATAGCCTTTTGCATCTTAATATATTTCTTGTCGAAGACTTTCCATTTTGACTAACAAGAGAATATCTCTTGAATCAAATTATAACGAATCTTTCGGGACTTTGTAAGCAACTCTTTCTTTATTGATATTGAATTAAAAGACAAGAGCAAAAGAAGAAGAAAAGATGAAGAATAAAAAAGTTGATTATCAAACATATATTTTTTTGTGTCGAAGGCGAATTCAGTTCATTTAGTTAGTTCTACATTTCTTGAACTTAGTATATACTATACTCACTTAGATATAATTAGTATAATTATATAGAATTCAGTTCAGATAATTTTCGAACAATATAACAAACAGGTACAAATAGTAAATCGAGGTACCCATTCTATGACAGATATAAACCTTCCCTCTATTTTTGTTCCTTTCGTAGGCCTATTATTTCCGGCAATTGCAATGGCTTCTTTATTTCTTCATGTTCAAAAAAACAAGATTGTTTAGGCCGGATGGTGAGGCCAAATCACATTTTTTCAAGACTTAGACTTGATTGAGTCATAACACAGATATCTATTTATTGGAAAGTGGAATATGGTATAATGCATGATTTCTTTCGAACATAAGTGCAAGACATGCGAAACCTGATATAGGGGTAAATTCTTTTTTACTATTTTCAAATCAATAGATCAAGACGGGTCGGTCCATGTTTCAAATAGAAAGTCGATGCTTGTAGATATCTAGGGCGGGGTCATATGAAGGGGACGTTCTTATTTTCGATCGAACTTTTTTTATTAATTACCCCGACAGGTTCACATTAGAATAGTGCTAGTTGATGAGAGTTACTTAAGAAACAAAATAGCGTTAAGTTTAAGTAAAGTATAAGTGAAATTCATTTTGGTTATTCTATCAATTCAATTAAGTAAAATTAAATGCAACTAGATTAGTATGAATTGGCGATCAGAACGTATATGGATAGAACTTATAAGGGGGTCTCGAAAAACAAGTAATTTCTGCTGGGCCTTTATCCTTTTTTTAGGTTCATTAGGATTTTTATTAGTTGGAACTTCCAGCTATCTTGGTAGGAATTTGATATCTTTATTTCCCTCTCAACAAATAATTTTTTTCCCACAGGGGATCGTGATGTCTTTCTATGGGATCGCAGGTCTCTTTATTAGTTCCTATTTGGGGTGCACAATTTCGTGGAATGTAGGTAGTGGTTATGATCTATTCGATAAAAAAGAAGGAATAGTGTGTATTTTTCGTTGGGGATTTCCGGGAAAAAATCGTCGCATCTCCCTCCGATTCCTTATAAATGATATTCAATCTATCAGAATAGAACTTAAAGAGGGTATTTATCCTCGTCGTGTCCTTTATCTAGAAATCAGAGGCCAGGGGGCCGTTCCTTTGACTCGTACTGATGAGAATTTGACTCCACGAGAAATGGAACAAAAAGCTGCTGAATTAGCCTATTTCTTGCGCGTACCGATTGAAGTATTTTGAAATGAACCGAACAATGAATGTTTTCTGATTCTCGGCTGGGGGTAGAAAATACTCTACAATCCCCTTTTGTATAACTTTATCTATGGTATAACTTAACGAAATTTTCGTCAGAACATCCCTTCGAGTCGAGTCAAAGCAAACGTATATTATATGGAACATAAAAAAGGGGGGTTGCTTTTGTCGGCAAAAACGAGATTTTATGCGTATGGAACTCCACTTGACGCAATTCATTAGCACCAAATCGAAATAAGGATAGATTCATCCCAAAACATTTTGAAATAAAGAAAATTTTTGATTTGAGTTTCAATATTTTGAATTGATAGGTTAGAGACAAATAGCTCATGTAAATTAATTATCTTTCTTGATGTGTCGTTTTCTCCCCTCTTTCGTTCTCTTCTCTTTAATGAATGACCCGACGTTTTGATTATCACATTCAGAAAATTATCTCAATTCTTTTTGTGCTATGGTAGTCAGCGAATTTTTTTGCAATATTTGGAGAGTTTTTTGTCTCGAAATCCGAATTCCTTAACGAAAACTAAAGTGGGTTTTCGGGGAGTCATCTAAAGGAAGGAATTGCTTCGAATTTGACCAATTGAAATAGCTGGAAACCTTTTTTCGCATTTTCGCATTCGAAGTGGACTCTTATTCGATTTCTGTATTCTTGTAAGATTCTTCAAAATTATCAAGGACTCATTACCGAATCACAAATAAAAAAAAGAAAATGATTCGATACCTTGGAATAGAACTCTGGTGAAAAAAAAAAAATAAAAAATATTAGATCGCGTAGAGTCGACGAATGAGGCCACTTTATTAAATTAAAAATTTCTAAAAAAAATGGCAAAAAAGAAAGCATTTATTCCCCTTCTAGTTCTTGTATCTATAGTCTTTTTACCCTGGTGGAGCTTTCTAACATTTAATAAAAGTCTGGAATCTTGGGTTACTAATTGGTGGAATACCAAGCAATCCGAAACTCTTTTGAATGATATTCCAGAAAAGAGTCTTCTAGAAAAATTCCTAGAATTAGAGGAGCTCCTACTGTTGGACGAGATGATAAAGGAATATCCGGAGACACGTCTAAAAAAGCTTCGTATAGGAATCGGAATCCATAAAGAAACGATTCAATTGATCAAGCTGCACAATGAAGATTGTATCCATACAATTTTGTCCTTCTCGACCAATATAATCTGTTTCGTTATTCTAAGTGGTTATTCTATTATAGGTAAGAAAGAACTTATTACTCTTAACTCTTGGGTTCAGGAATTCCTATATAACCTAAGCGACACAATAAAAGCATTTTCTATTCTTTTATTAACCGATTTATGTATCGGATTCCACTCACCCCACGGTTGGGAACTAATGATTGGCTATATCTACCAAGATTTTGGATTTTCTCATAACGATCAAATTATATCTGGCCTTGTTTCCACCTTTCCAGTCATTCTAGATACAATTTTGAAATATTGGATTTTCCGTTATTTAAATCGTGTATCCCCATCACTTGTAGTGATTTATCATTCAATGAATGACTGAAAAAAGGTCTACTGATATTAATTCAATTAGAATGTTTGGTACTTTGGGCATAAGCATTCCAAACCGTACTGACTCGTTCTACCCATCCAAGGCAGGAAAGTCCTCCAATATTCCAGTAAGATTATTTCAGTAAATAGCAGAATAGTGGATAGGGAACTATACTAGCGACCTACCCAATTTATTGTAGAAATTTTCGGGATCAAAAATTGTACCATGCAAACTATAAATACCCTTTCTTGGATAAAAGAACAGATTACTCGATCCATTTCCGTATCACTCATTATATATATAATAACTCAGTCATCCATTTCAAATGCATATCCCATTTTTGCACAGCAGGGTTATGAAAATCCCCGAGAAGCGACCGGTCGTATTGTATGTGCCAATTGTCATTTAGCTAATAAACCTGTGGATATTGAGGTTCCACAAGCGGTCCTTCCCGATACTGTATTTGAAGCAGTTGTTCGAATTCCTTATGATATGCAACTAAAACAAGTTCTTGCTAATGGCAAGAAGGGGGGTTTGAATGTAGGAGCTGTTCTTATTTTACCCGAGGGGTTTGAGTTGGCTCCAACCGATCGTATTTCTCCCGAGATGAAAGAAAAAATAAGCAATCTTTCTTTTCAGAGTTACCGACCAAATAAAAAAAATATTCTTGTGATAGGCCCTGTTCCGGGGCAAAAATATAGTGAAATCACCTTTCCTATTCTTTCACCGGACCCTGCTACTAAGAAAGATGTTCACTTTTTAAAATATCCCATATATGTAGGCGGTAACAGGGGAAGGGGTCAGATTTATCCCGACGGAAGCAAGAGTAACAATACTGTTTATAATGCTACAGCAGCGGGTATAGTAAAGAAAATAATACGAAAAGAAAAGGGCGGATACGAAATAACCATAGGGG